ATAAATTGGATGTGTAAAAACGCAGAATTCACAATTTCAGATTCTACTTATACAGAAGAAAAAATGGATGAAGAAATTAATAAAAAGATTAATACATAAAATAAATATAATAAGAGATAAAAAGAGATGCGACCACCTCCTACATATTTTATGCCTTCTCCTGCAAAGAAACTCGTAAAGCCAACTCCATTGGTAATTCCATCAATTACTCGTCTATCAAAAAAAGAAGTTAATTCCGCCAATCTTCTTATGCCTTCTGTTAAAGATATTGTATAAAAAACATCTATGTAACCACGATTATAGGACCAATCATATATCACATTTATTATTTTGTCCCAAAGAATTCTCTTAGGACCTTTTTTAGCAACCAAATTAAGGAATTTCAAATTTTGTAAGGATGAATAAATCGGCTTATATAAAGAAGACGCTATAAATATCCCAAAAGAAGCTATACTAACTGAAAAAGTTGAATTTGTTACAAATTCATACCAATCTACAGACTCATTTTGATTTTGATGTAAAAGACTTAAAGACGGAATTAACAGTTTGGATAATATATCCAAATTCATTTCTTCTTGATTGAATTGATTGAAAGGTATTCCTATAGCTCCAATAAACAAGGTAAATAGTACCAAAACAAGCATCGGAAATAATATAGTATTATCCGATTCCTGGGGATAGGAAAAAATTCTTTTAGTACCAAAATGATTAATAGTAATAAAAGGACACGTCATCTTTCTTACAGTACCACCAGTTTGGTATATTTTCTTCCAAAAAAAACAAAAAAAAGAAGCTCTTTCATTATTATTTTTATTATTTATTGTTAATAAAGGTAATAAACGCATTTTTTTTTTTAAGATTTTTGATCCCTGTTTACCCCATAAAGATATTGAATAGAATGCGCTGCTTTTTTTACCACTATAATTTTGAAAATAAATATTTAAATGCCCTTCAAAAGTAAGTAAATAAACCCGAAACATATAAAATGCAGTTAATCCTGCTGTGGAAAAAGCTATTATTGCGAAAATAGGTGAATACGACCAACTATCATTAAGAATTTCATCTTTGGACCAAAAACAGGCGAGAGGTGGAATACCACAAAGAGAAAGGGTTCCTAATAAAAAAGCAATTTTTGTAATTGGAACATGTTTTGTTAAACCACCCATAAGAACCATATTTTGACTCTTATCCGGAGAATAGCCAACAATACCTTCCATTGAATGAATAATGGATCCAGATCCTAAAAACAACAATGCTTTCGAATAAGCATGAGTAATCAAATGAAATAAAGCGGCTCGATAGGAGCCCATACCTAAAGCTAACATCGTATAACCCAATTGAGACATTGTAGAATAAGCTAAACCTCTCTTAATATCTTTTTGAGCAAAAGCTAAAGTAGCTCCTAATAGTACTGTTATTATACCTATCAAAGCTATTAGCTTCATTATGTAAGGTATAACTACGAAAAGAGGAAGAAGTCGAGCTACAAGAAAAATTCCCGCTGCTACCATGGTAGCAGCATGTATTAGAGCCGAAATAGGGGTAGGTCCTTCCATGGCATCCGGTAACCACACATGAAGGGGGAATTGCGCCGATTTAGCAATTGCACCGGAAAATAATAAGAAAGCGCACAAGGTAACAAATAAAAAATGAACCTCATTATCATTATTATAAATCAAGTTATTGAATATTTCAAACAAATCCTGAAATTCGAAACTGCCTGTTATCCAATAAAGACCTAAAATTCCTAATAATAAACCAAAATCGCCTACACGATTAGTTACGAATGCTTTTTGACAAGCATTGGACACAATAGGTCGTGTGAACCAAAAACCTATTAATAGGTAAGAGCACATTCCAACCAATTCCCAAAAGATATAAATTTGGATTAAATTCGAACTGGTAACTAATCCCAGCATTGAAGTATTGAAAAAACTCATATAAACAAAAAATCTCAAATAGCCTTGATCATGAGACATATAACTGTCACTATAAACAAGAACCAAAATTCCAACCGTAGTAATTAATATTAACAAAATAGAAGTAAGTGGGTCAATCAAGTGCCCGAACTCTAAGGAAAAATCATTGTTGATGGTCCAAGACCATACATATTGATAAATGGAACTGCTATTTATTTGCTGAATAAACAGATCGGTCGAAAAAACCATAACTATACTTAACAATAAAACACTGGGAAAAGCCCATATACGGTGAAGCTTTTTTGTTGACACCGGAAAAAGTAGCAGTCCCATTCCTATTAACATAGGGACTGGAAGTGTAACGAAAGATATAATCCATAAATATTGATATGTATGTTCCATAAAAAAAATATTATTATTTTTAATAAAAAAAAAAAAATGAATTCTTTCTTGTTTATGATTCATTGACTCTTATCTCTTTTTAATTTTTTAAAGAATTAGTCAATCAAAAAAAAAAAAAAAATGAATTAAGTTTAACTTATTTTATAACTGTCTTGACAATTTTTATTTTTAATCACTATAGAAAATAGAACCTTTGATGCCTTCAATCCAATTTAAAGAAGTACCAGGTAGATAAAAATGTGTAAATTTTGACTGATCTAGTTTAGATCATATGTTTGGGCTGGATAATGTATCAAGGTATATACATTAAATTAGATAAGATTTTTCAATTTTAAAGACTTTTAAAGTCCGGAACAGAACTCGAAACTTTTTTGTTATATTATATGTCCATAAATCAATACCTAATGGAGTTGCTAAACCTTAACACAAATTTTCTACCTAACGAAACCCTAAGGATTAATACAATAAAATAGTTTCAGAAATCCCTTGAATGGAATGTTGAAATTGAAAAAATGAAAAAAAAAAAATTCATTTTTTTTTTTCATTAATTTTAATGTTTCTAAAAAAATATTACATTGAATTAACTCCTTCAAGCTCGCCGATTGAATAAAAAAAGGTTATTATAATTTTGAGCAAGCCGCCATGGTGAAATCGGTAGACACGCTGCTCTTAGGAAGCAGTGCTAGAGCATCTCGGTTCGAGTCCGAGTGGCGGCATAACATTTTTAAATTATCTATTTTTAAATTATCTAATTATTAAATTATTAAAAGGATAGAATAAATCATATAATGAATTCAATTCCGTATGTAGAATTATGGATAATTAAAGTATTCCCCCCTTTTTTTTATGATATTTTTGACTTTAGAACATATATTAACTCATATATCTTTTTCGGTCGTTTCAATTGTAATTATAATTCATTTTCTAACCTTATTAGTTAATGAATTCGTGGGACTCTATGATTCGTCAGAAAAAGGCATGTTAACTACTTTTTTCTGCCTAACAGGATTACTAATTACTCGTTGGATTTATTCGGGACATTTACCAATAAGTGATTTATACGAATCATTAATATTTCTTTCATGGATTTTCTCTATTATTCATATGGTTCCATATTTTAAAAAACATAAAAATTATTTAAGCACAATAACCGCACCAAGTACTTTTTTTACCCAAGGCTTTGCTACTTGGGGTCTTTTAACCGACATGCATCAATCTAAAATCTTAGTACCTGCTCTCCAATCCCAGTGGTTAATAATGCACGTAAGTATGATGGTATCGGGCTATGCAGCTCTTTTATGTGGATCATTATTGTCAGCAGCACTTCTAGTAATTACATTTCGAAAAGTCATAAGAATTGTTGGTAAAAACAATAATTTATTAAATGATTCATTTCCCGTTGATGAGATCCAATACATGATGGAAAAAAAAAGTATTTTTAAAAATACTTTTTTTCCTTCTTCTAGGAATTATTACAGGTTTCAATTGATTCAACAATTAGATCATTGGGGTTTTCGTATTCTTAGTATAGGGTTTCTTTTTTTAACCATAGGTATTCTTTCAGGAGCAGTCTGGGCTAATGAAGCATGGGGATCATATTGGAATTGGGACCCAAAAGAAACTTGGGCATTTATTACTTGGACCATATTCGCGATTTATTTCCATACTCGAACAAATAAGAATTTGGAAGGTTTAAATTCTGCAATTGTCGCTTCTATCGGTTTTCTTATAATCTGGATATGCTATTTTGGGGTTAATTTATTAGGAATAGGACTACATAGTTATGGTTCATTTACATTAATATCTAATTGAATTGAAGAAAGAGTTTGACAAATATAACCATAGGACAGCTTAACATATATATAAGAAGCTTCAGGTAAGTCGTTGAGAACCTTTTGAATCACTCCATTACTTGAGTGATTCAAAAGGTTCTCGCAAATGCTAAACATATCTGATTACAATTTCATTTTTTTTTTTTTATTTTATAATAATTTTATAATAACTAATAACTACCTATAAAATTATAAGAATTACCTATAAAAAAAAATTAGCTATAAAAATAATTAGATAGAATAGCTTCGACCTTGTCAACTGATAATGAGAAAACGAAATCCGGATAAATACCAATACTGATTACAGGCAGAAGGATAGCAATCGAAACAAATAATTCTCGTGGTCCAGAATCAAAAAAATAAGAATTTCTGGCATTAAACAGCTTGTATCCATAGAACATCTGGCGTAACATAGATAATAAATAAATAGGAGTCAATATCGTTCCAACTGCCGTTACAAAAGTAATTAGTATTTTTGGCATTAAAAAATATTTTTTGGCGGTAATTATTCCAAAAAATACTACCAATTCCGCAAAAAAACCGCTCATGCCCGGTAATGCAAGAGAAGCTAATGATAAGATACTGAACATCATGAATATTTTTGGCATTAGGGTAGCCATTCCGCCCATTTCGTCAAGATAAACAAGACGTATTCTATCATAACTTGTTCCTGACAAGAAAAAAAGCGCAGCGCCGATAAATCCATGAGATATTATTTGTAAAATGGCCCCGTTGAGTCCCATATCGCTTATAGAGCAAATTCCTATAATTGTAAAACCCATATGAGATACAGAAGAATAGGCTATTCTTTTTTTTAAATTTTTTTGACCAGAAGATGTTGAAGCTGCATAGATTATTTGTATTGCGCCTACTATTATCAACCAAGAAGAAAATATAGAATGGGCGTGGGATAATAATTCCATATTTATTCGAACCAATCCATATGCTCCCATTTTTAATAAGATTCCAGCTAAAAGCATACAAGTACTGTAATGTGCTTCTCCATGGGTGTCTGGTAACCATGTATGTAAGGGTATAATCGGTGATTTGACAGCAAAAGCAATAAGAAATCCAATATAGAATAGTATTTCCAAGGTCACAGGATATGATTGATTAGCTGATGTTTCAAAATTGAATGTTGGTTCATTGGAAGCATAGAAAGCGATACCTAAGGCCCCCATTAATAAAAAAACGGAACTTCCTGCAGTATACAAAATAAATTTTGTAGCTGAATACAGCCGTTGCTTTCCCCCCCACATGGCTAGAAGTAGATAAACAGGAATTAATTCTAACTCCCACATAATGAAAAAAAGTAAAAGATTTTGAGAAGAAAACAATCCTATTTGACCACTATACATTGCTAACATCAAAAAATGAAATAATCGGGAATCCCTAGTAATTGGCCGAGCCGCTAAAGTAGCTAAAGTGGTGATAAATCCGGTCAGTAAAATAGGTCCTAGAGAAAGTCCATCTATTCCTAATCTCCAGTAAAAATCAAAAAAACTAATCCATTTATAAGACTCCGTCAATTGGATTAAGGGATCGTCCAATTGGAAATAATAAGAGAATGCATAGGTCATTAAAAGGAGTTCTAGTACACATATAAATATAGTATACCACCTAATTACCTTATTTCCTCTATGAGGGAAAACGAAAATCAAGAAACCCGCGGATATTGGTAAACCTACAAATATTGTTAACCAAGGAAAAGAATTCGTGGTAAAGACAAGATACACTTGGACAAGAAAAACCCGTACTCGAAAACCTAATCTATTTTTTTTTAGTATTATTTTTTTTTTTGAGTACGGGTTTTTGTCGGTAAACAAAAAATCAAATGTATTCAAGTGGTTTTTTCTGGAAAGTATTAATAAGCTAGACCCATGCTTCGAGTTGTTTCATGCCATAGATAAACTCGAACACTCAAGAAATCAGTTGGACAGGCGGATTCGCATCTCTTACAGCCAACACAGTCTTCTGTTCTTGGAGCAGAAGCAATTTGCTTAGCTTTACACCCGTCCCAAGGTATCATTTCTAATACATCCGTGGGGCAGGCCCGGACACATTGAGTACACCCTATACATGTATCATAGATTTTTACTGAATGTGACATTGGATCTATAATTTTTTTTTTACGTCATAAATTTTCGATCTAGTAAATTTTTAAATGAATCATATATTTAGACACCAGATGAATCAATGATTTATCATAATTTGTCTATTCAATTTCGGATCGACTCATGAGATAGAACCAAGATACTTTAATTTCTTACGTTTTCGTAAACATTATCAGATACGCTATGTATTATAGATGTCAATTCAAATTAATGAATCTAAATATTTTATATGATTAATACTACTTTATATGATTAATACTACTTATTCAACAAATTCAATTGATTGATACGGATTGATTTTCTGTTACGATAAATTGACGAAACTATAGCCGGCCCGATAGCTGCTTCAGCGGCTGCGATAGATATAACAAAAATTGATAAAATATTTCCTTTTAATTGTCGACTATCAAAAAAATCAGAAAATGTTACGAAATTTAGATTGACGGCATTCAATATAAGTTCAAGACACATAAGGGCTCTAACCATATTTCGACTCGTGATCAATCCATAGATACCGATAGAAAATAAATAAGCACTCAAACCAAGCACATATTCGAGCATCATCGCCCAACTCCTTATCGATTTCGATTTATTTCAATATGAACAATGAACAACAATTTAACATCAACAGATTAGATTGACTAGAATAAGAATATCACAAGTACAAAACAAAAAAAAAATAGATTGGAATATAGATCGAATAAAAGAATTTATATATGAATAATCTTAAAATAAATGTGATAACATAGAATAAAGTCTGATTTGGATTGCGATTGCCAATTTAAAAGATTTATTACTGACGAGCCGTGGCAATCGCACCTATCAAAGCAACTAAAAGAATTATTGAAATAAATTCAAATGGAAGAAAAAAATCTGTTGATAAATGAATTCCAATTTGTTGACCATTACTTACCAAATCTTGCTCTATAATCTGGTTTGCTCTTGTAGTCCAAATAATCCCATACCATGTTGTATTTGAAATAATAGTAATTAGTAAAACAAAAAGACTTGTACAAATTAGAGAAGTAAGACCATTCCCAACAGTCCAAAGATTGAAATCTTTGTAATATTCTGAACCATTCATGAACATCACAGCAAATAAAATTAAAACATTTATAGCTCCCACATAAATAAGGAGCTGCGCCGCAGCTACAAAATGAGAGTTTGATAAAATATAGAATAAGGATATACAAACAAGAACCAATCCTAATGAAAAGGCAGAAAAAATGGGATTGGTAAGTAATACCACTCCTAGACCTCCTAATATAAGACCTAATCCTAGAAAGACTAAAAGAAAATCATGTATTGGTCCAGGTAAATTCATTGTACGTAAAATAAAAGATAAAAAAATCAAATTCTTTTTTTTTTTTTCATGACTTTATTGACCCGACCAGGAAAAACTTATTTAGAATGGGTTCCTAATTGAATTAAATCCTAAAAGGTTTAAATTACTGTAGTACCCCTATCGGACTAATCTCATTCTTTCTCGAAAAAAATAAAAATTGACACTTTAATTTTTATTTCTATTTCGAAATAGAAATAATTATGGATAGAATTATGACTATATTAATAGATTTTCAATCCAAATTAAGCTGCGCTGCAATTCTTACCAATCAATCAAATCCAATCGCTAGTTGGGATTTGTAGCTTTTGTAGTTATTGACCAAACAAAATGAAAAAAAAAATATTTCAGACTTTTAGATCAAACCTAGATCTTTGTTTAATGATTAAAAATGACTCTTCAATCAATCTTTAATCAAAGGGGGTTTGCCCATTTTGATTAAAGATTGAGGTGAATTCAAAATTGTTCGAATTGTATAATCGTCAATTACTGACATTGGTAAACGACCTAAAGCAATTTGGTTATAATTCAATTCGTGACGATTATAGGTAGAAAGTTCATATTCTTCAGTCATTGATAAACAATTAGTTGGACAATACTCAACACAGTTGCCACAAAATATACAGATTCCGAAATCAATACTGTAATTAAGCAATCGTTTCTTTCGAATATTAGTTTCCAATTCCCAATCAACAACAGGTAAATCTATAGGACATACACGAACACATACTTCACAAGCAATGCATTTATCAAATTCAAAATGGATTCGACCGCGGAAACGCTCCGATGTGATTAATTTTTCATAAGGATATTGAATAGTTACAGGTAAACGATTTACGTGGGATAAGGTAGTCATGAAACTTTGACCAATGTACCTTGCAGCCCGTATGGTTTGTTGACCATAATTCATGAACCCAGTTACCATAGGGAACATATCGTGAATCTCTATGAATAATTTTATATTTGTTTCTTTATCTTGTTTGAGACAAACTATAAATATAGAAAAGAATTACTTTATAGTGAAAAGAGTTGGGAAGAGGTTGTTAATAATAGATTGCCAAGAGAAATAGGTAAAAGAAATTTCCATCCAAGATTTAATAGTTGGTCCATTCTTAGTCTAGGTAAAGTCCATCTTGTTGTGATAGGAATGAACAAGAACAAATAAGTTTTAACCAATGTAATAAGAATACCCATTGTTGTTCCAAAGACTCTACCTACTTTATTTATTTCAAAATCAAAAAACTCCGGAACGGATATGTACGGAATAGAGATATTCCAACCGCCCAAGTAAAGAACTGCTACAAATAATGAAGAGACTAATAAGTTTAGATAGGAAGCAACATAAAATAAACCAAATTTGATACCCGAATATTCGGTTTGATAACCTGCTACTAATTCTTCTTCTGCTTCTGGTAAATCAAAAGGTAATCTCTCACATTCTGCTAGGGAAGAAATGAAAAAAATGATAAATCCTATAGGTTGACGCCACAAATTCCATCCCCCAAAACCATATTTTGATTGTGCCTCAACTATATCAACTGTACTTGAACTGTTAGATAATCATAGTCGGTGATGACATCACTGTTCCCATCGCTATTACAGAACCATACATGAGATTTTCACCTCATATGGCTCCTCGAAGGCCATAAATAAATCTAAGGGCCAGATCATATTATTTATCTCGATATATTTGTAGGATAAATAGGATACAAATCTATCGGATGCCCCCCCAATTCCAAAATTTGACCAATGTAATTCTGTCTGTTATAATACTAAAATAAAGTACTTCTGAATTGATCTCATCTTTTAAGAATTTCAATTTTTCTTTCTTGAGCAATAACTTAAATCTTTCAATAAAATACTTCTTGTAGAAATACCAATAAATATTTTAACCTATCATTTTCGATTACGAAAAATAATTAGACAGTCCATTATTTCATGAATTATGACACGAATTCGATTTCTATTAATATCGATATAGGAAAGAAAGAAGAAAAAGGATCTCTTTTTTTTCTTTTTCTATTGTAATTCTATTCTTTTTTTGTTCCTATTCTTCCTTCTGAAAAAAAAAAAGGGTAAAGGATTAGTTCGTTCCTGATAGTCATTTGTTTAATTGGTGGATAGGAGCGTACTCTGGATCGGAATCATGGGGAGTACTGCCTGATCATTTCTACTAATTTAAAGCCCCAATTAATATTCTTTTATTTTGGATAATTCTATTACTAATCTTTTATGTATCTTGGTGTTCCTAACCATCCACTCATTTTTATTTTTACTCAACTGCTCGGTAGCATTACAGTAATATATATATATAAATAATAGTAAAAACTCACTAAGGTTGATTCTTTGAGCCCGCTTTCAAGCCAGGATGACTAATCAACCAATTTTGGGACAAATGATCTCATCTTCTTATGTTTATTTCTGCTTTACTGTTGTACATAAGAAATGAGTCTCGATTTTTTTTACTGCAAATTTAGAAGCTGTTTTCTTTCACTCATATAACTATCTAATTTAGTTCATCAATTCAAATGATGAATAAAAAAATAAAGATATATATTCAATTAATTTTACCTTCTTCCTATATAAAGAAAAAGGGAATAGGGAAAAATTTTTGTTTCAACGAATCGCACGTAGAGATATGGATAATACACAGAGAGTTAATGGTATTTCATAACTAATCGATTGAGCGGCAGCTCGTAGACCACCTAAAAAGGAATATTTATTATTTGATCCATATCCTGACATAAGAAGTCCAATGGGAGCAATACTTGAAATGGCAATCCATAAAAAGACGCCGATATTTAGATCTGCTAAAACAAAGTGATAGCCAAAAGGAATTACTGAATAGCTTAATAGCGTTGATATGACTGCTATGGATGGTCCGATACTGAATAAACGAGTATCTCCTCTAGATGGAAAAAGATTTTCTTTGAAAAGTAGTTTTGTTCCATCCGCTAGAGCTTGAAGAACTCCAAAAGGACCGGCATATTCAGGTCCAATACGTTGTTGTATCCCTGCAGAAATTTCTCTTTCTAACCACACAATTACTAATATGCCTATCGTGATTCCCAATACAAGAGTCAAAATAGGGACAAGCATCCATATAATTCCATAGACTTCGTTTAAGGATTTCAATCTGGAAAAAGAATTGATAGCTTGTACTGTTGTTGTATCAATTATCATTTCAACGATCAACTTCCCCCATAATAATATCTATGCTACCTAGTATTGTCATAATATCAGCCAGTTTCATTCTTTTAATTAATTGAGGAAGAATTTGCAAATTGATAAAACCCGGCGGGCGGATTTTCCATCTCCAAGGAAAACTACTTTGATCCCCTATTAGAAAAATTCCCAACTCTCCCTTTGGTGCTTCAACTCGAACATAAAGTTCTTGTTTCGGCAATTCAAAGGCGGGAGAAGTTTTTTTACTAATAAATCGATATTCAAAATCATTCCATTCTCGATTCCTTTCTCTATCAAAACTTCGAGTTTCTAAATTTTCATAAGGCCCCCCTGGAATCCCTTCCAAAGCCTGTTGAATAATTTTTACGGATTCCGTCATTTCACCAATTCGGACTAAATAACGAGCTAATGAATCCCCTTCTTTTTGCCACTGGACTCCCCAATCAAATTCGTCATAACACTCATAATGATCAACTTTACGAAGATCCCATCGTACTCCGGAAGCTCGTAGCATTGGTCCTGATAAACCCCAATTTATTGCTTCCTCTGCACTAACAATACCTATTCCTTCAACGCGTTCTAAAAAAATAGGATTTCGCGTAATAAGTTTTTGATATTCAGCAACTCCTGTTAAAAAATAATCGCAGAAATCCAAACATTTATCTAGCCAGCCATGAGGTAGATCAGCTGCTACTCCTCCGATACGAAAATAATTATGCATCATTCTCATACCAGTGGCAGCTTCGAATAAATCATATATTAACTCTCTTTCTCTAAAAATATAGAAGAAAGGGGTCTGCCCACCAATATCTGCCATAAAAGGGCCAAGCCATAAGAGATGAGAAGCTATACGACTCAACTCCAACATAATTACTCTGATATAGCTAGCTCTTTTAGGTACTTGAATATTTCCCAACTGTTCCGGTCCATTTATTGTTATCGCTTCTGTAAACATAGTAGCTAAATAATCCCAACGTGTTACATAAGGCAAATATTGTATAATTGTTCGGTTTTCCGCAATTTTTTCCATCCCTCTGTGTAAATAACCTAATATTGGTTCGCAGTCAATAACATCTTCACCGTCTAGACTAAGGATGAGTCGAAGAACGCCATGCATTGATGGGTGGTGGGGACCCATATTGACTATCATAAAGTCCTTTCTTGTAGCTGGTACATTCATAGGGGGTTCCTCGATTTATTTTTCCATGAATTACTGAAAACGAAAAGAAGTTCATCAAAATTCAAGTTTAAGATCTAATAAATCAAATAATAAAAAAAAAAAGACTCTTCAAATTAACGAGTTTTTGATTCCCGAATGTTCAACTGGCTAATTAATTCTTTATAACGTACTCCATTTTTCTTTGCCAAATAAGACAGTAGTCGTTGGCGTTTTCCTAGAATTTTCCGTAAACCTCTTTGAGATAAATAGTCTTTTCTATGTAATTCCAAATGTGAAGTAAGTCTTCGTATCTTATTAGTAAAACTTACTATTTGAAATTCAACGGATCCCTTGTTTTCTTTTTTTTCTTCTTGTGAAATAATTGAAATGAATGAACTTTTTACCATAAAATGAAATCCCCCTCCTCCCGCCTTTTTAAGATAGTTTTATTGATCAGTAATAATAAATAATGGAATGTTAAATAAGAATGTCAGTTTGTTTGAATTTGGTATACACAATAATCTTCAATTCGTTAGGAATTCCTAATTTTGTCAACATTAATTAATCCAATTTTTTTTTTATTCGGTTAGAAATACATAAAGAATGGTATATTTCTTCCCTTACAAAAGAAAAAAAAATTATATCTATATCTAAAAATTTAAAACGAAAAATTGGATTCATTCATTTATAGATCAAATTGATACATGATTGAATTCCATGTATCAGAATGGAATATGGGATGTAAAACAATGTATATGGACCTCTCCTTGTTTTCATATATTTCATATACTAGATTAGATATGCTATGGGATATATATGACAAATGGACCTTTACCGAATTTTTAATCGTGGACATATATGTATCCTTATCATACTAAACCGACTAGCATTATTGGTATCAAACCAATAGCGATTTATACAAGCTAAATCTTCTAATCGATAATTGGGCCAAAGAAAAAGTTTTAATTTAATTAGTTTATTTTTATCTCTATCAAAACGTTTGCTTTTATCTATAATGTGAGCGTGGTTTTTTATGTTATTATTATTGATAATTTCTGTATTTATATCATTTCCATTTTTTGAATTGAAAGAAATTAGAATTCTCAATTCTCTACGATGTTTAGAGGATAAAAGATTTTCGGGAACAAGTAAATCATAATTATTTTTGTCTTTATTTCTAGTTAAACTTTGATTTATTACAATAGATTCGGTAAAATTATTTTTATCAATATAGTTTTTTTTTCTGTATCTTTGATTAATTTGTTGTTTTCTCTTATGAACCAATAAAATATTTATGGTTTGATACATAATAAATTTTCCATCATTTTTTACCGACAGACGGGTTGATTCGATAATCAATATTCCCTTTTTCATCAATTCTGTAAGAGTTAAATCTTTCTGAATCATTAGAATATCTAGGCTCAGTTCTCCCCTTTGAATAGAGGATATAATAATTTCTCGTGGATTTGTCAATCTAAGCAGGAGACAATATATTTTTATATTATTGATTATTTTTTCATTTAAAGAATCATCCCATCTTAATTGAAAGCATAAATACCTTTTTAGCAAGAAATCAAGTTCTGCTTCCGTATTACTTTTGTATTGCTTTTTCTTTCTACGCTCTTTCCTGTCTGATCTTACATAATCTTCTTCAACATCTTTTTCTTGGTTTACTAGAACTGATTCAAGATCTACTTGATCCTCAGACTCTTTTTCTTCATGATTTTGATTCTTTAATTGAATGGATTTTGTTTCATTTGATGATATAGATATAAAAGGATCATTATTTTTCTTTTTGTTGATTTTTTTATTTTCACTAACATTTTTAGTTCCATTAAAATTTAAAAAAAGTAATTTGATTGGTATCACCCATGATTTTATCTTATATGCGTTGCAAAGTATCACAAATTTTGGAAAGAACCAAAATTCTAAATTTGATGTGGGACGATCTAGTATTTCTTCATTCATTCCCATCCAATCAAAAAGGTTTTTTTTTTGTTTGGTTCCGGTATCGATCCAGGATTCAATATCGACTTTCTTTCTAAGACCAAAATGAAGAATTCTCCAATCCAAATATTTTCTATGCGAGCTTTTTTCCGTATCGATAATATCATCTTCTGCTAGATGCTTATTGACAGGGATACCTCCCGACATATCAAATAATTTCCTTTTATCTATTTTGTAATTATAAAAAAGCTCTTGTTTATTATTTAATTGGAATAGTAATTCATAAATAGATGAGTCTTTTTTATCTTCATAATTAATGGATTTATATAATAAAATATTATATCTATAGTATTTTTTAAAATTATCTTTTTGGTTCGATAATGAATCTACTTCAAAATTATTTTGTTTTTCATAATGAATTAATGGGTCTTTGTCATATAAATTCCATTTATTTAAATCTTTATTTTGAATCATATGCTGTTGATTCATTCTATTTCGCCATTTTTGCGATATTAAGCTAGACCATCTGATCTGAGATAAATCGTATTTATATTGATAATTACTTCTTACCCAGTTTTTCCATTCATTCATTACAGAATTTCTAAAATTTGTATCTTTTAATTTGAACTGAAATCTTCCTTGGACTCCAAAATAATCTTTTATTTCATTCTTAAGAAAAAGAGATGCTCCATGATATTGAAGGACAGATCTTAACTTATATAGGTTAATAACTTGGACTTGTGATAATTTGTAAAATACATATGCTTGTGACAAGGAGGTTATGTTATAAAAAATCTTCGAGTTCTTATTAAAATTACTATAATTTAATGCCTTTTTTATAATCGAGATAAAGTGAATTGGTGTATTTTGATTTGTTTTATCAATTCTTTTGTTATTTTCTTTTTTATTATACATATAAATGTATTTATTAATCATTTTTCTTGGTGATTCAAGAAAAAACTGTACATTGATCCTCGGAATATTAATGATAGCTAGAAGGATATCTATATATATCTTTTCAATCAAAATTTTGATAAAAAAATATGATTTACGGACTAATTGAGCATTGTTTCTTTTTAATATCTGTAAAATATTTTTT